TCGAATGTCCCGAAAATCATTATCAAAAAAAACTTCAACAGGACGTTCTATTTTTACATAGAAATATATTCGCTCAAAAAAGACTCCAGAAGATGTTGGCCGGAAATGAGAAGATTTATTACGGAGAAAAAGGAAGATGGATTCGTATTCACATGCATAAGAATTATATAGGAACAAGAATAATCTTGGATTACCTTTTAAAAAAATGGAAATATGTTTTTGGGGAGTAATAAGACTATTCCAATTACAATACTCGTAGAAAAAGAAACGTAATAAATGCAAAGAAGAGACATCCTTCACCCAGTAGCGAAGGTTTTGAACCAAAATTTCAAAATGGGGGGGATAGGGTATTAGTACATCTGACGCATAATCTAAATGCGAAAATCGGTCCTCTAGAAAAGGAAATATTGAATGAATTGATCGTAAATTATGAGATTTTGCTATATGCTTCCTTTCTAAGGAAGATAATAGTCGTAGGGAAAATGGAATTTCCACAATGACCGCAAATCCCTCTGAGAGAATTTGCGAATACAAATTCTTATTGTGCCCAAAAACTGGATTTTGAATAGAATCATTAGCCGAAATAATCAAATGATTCTGTTGATACATTCGAGTAATTAATCGTTTCACAATTATTAAACTAGATTTATTGTCAGAACCGGCATTTTCGAACAAAATGGATCTATTTAAACCATGATTATTAGCAAGTGCATAAATATACTCCCGAAAAATAAGGGGGTATAGGAAGTCGTGGCGCCGAGATCCACCGAGTTCTAAATATCCTTGAAATTCCTCCATTTCCAATTCGCTTTGAACTAAAAATAAAGAAAAATAGAATTAATTATTAATTAAAGTAAGGGGTTTATTGGTTATCAAATGATACATAGTACGATATAGTCAAAACAGGGTATTATAGTAAGAATAAGAAAAGAAAAAATACCTCGGAAATGGGTAAACTCATCAAGGGACTCCCTATCCTCTTAGTTTTCTATTTGTTATAGGATAACAAGATGGATTCGAAATCCTTTATTTTTTCAACACAATCGCTCTTTTGATTTGGGAAAAACTATCTTTATCAAGATGCTGCTTCTTTTACACATTTTTGGCCAACCCAAAATGGGAAATAGCTAATAGTTAGGACTCATTAAAAAAATGGATAATCATTCACTAATGGAAAACCCTTTCCCCGTACCGGGCACTAATAAAATTTTAACGTGTAATTAGATGGGGAATCATTCAAATTAAGAACAGAAGCTCGTTGCTTTTTCTTTCCCTATAATTAATTGGGTTCATAGGACTCTATCCATTTATTCATTCGACCCAACTCGGAATTTATTTCATTTTATTTCTCACTAAGAATTCAAACAAGATTTTGAACCGATCCAGTAAGAATGAAATATTCTCAGAATTTTCTATTGATACGACATGCTGTTTTTTCCAATCATTCCTTTCAGGATCAGTCGTGGTCTTACAAACTCTACCGGAGATAGAAACGAATCTGTTACTTCATAGAAATGTGTATAAGATGCTAGCCGCACTTAAAAGCCGAGGACTCTACCATTGAGTTAGCAACCCTAATAAAAAAAAATGTGAATGTGTGGGTACAACAATCGGAGTAAAAAGAAAAAGGGGAAAAAATTGCACGACACAATCAATCAAAATACTGAACTATCAAATCAATTCATCGTCGAGAATTGAATAGTATAACATAGGAAGATCTTTTATCCATACCGAATACAAAATTTCTAATAGATTCTGAATCGAAAAACTCAAAATAAATAGATCCGTTTATACACGATCGAATTATATTTCTTTGATCCACTGTTGTCAATATGAATTGAATACTTAGAATAAAAGTAGAATGAAAACAAAATGAATAAGAGACTTGTGCTGGATTAGCATAACCAATCATGGATAGATAATATAGATAACTAAAAAAACAGCAAAGATTAGGGACGAAATAGGAAAGAATCCCGTCTCGGGTTTATTTCTTTGTTAATGCAGTTACAACAAAAAACTCCCAATTGGATTGGAGAAAATGCCAAAATTTTATATGCCTCGTCGATCCAATTACTTCATTTATTCACCTGATCTTTTTCTATCCATCTTATATCAAATTATATCAAAAAAACAGATTTTTGTCATTATATAAGATGGTATTCTATGGTAACAATAATAAATGAAGTAATTGGGGGGGGGGGGGTAGTATAGTAGAAAAAAAATTATACAAAGCTATATATGAATCACCCCCACCCTCTTCTCTCTCTTTTTTTTATTTCATAAATTGGCTTTCGTTTGATTCAAATTCAATTCTGTAAAAACCCCCGCCTTCTTTAAAATATCATAAACAGTTTCTGTAGGCTGAGCGCCTTTTTCAAGAAAATATAGAATGCCGGGAATATTTAAATAGGTTTGATTTTTTATCGGATCATAAAACCCCACTTTACGAAGATCTCTTCCTTCTCTTCGAGATCGCACATCAATTGCAACGATTCGATAAAGGGCTCATTGGGATAGATGTAGATGAACTATAACCCCCCCTAGAAACGTATACGAAGTTTTCTCCTCGTACGGCTCGAGAAATTGGAAGTTAGATCTATGTATAGAATTAGAATGTTAAATAGATCCATAACATCATCAAATCAATATCAAATCAATTAGAGGATTATTTAATCCTTTTTTATTCCTCTTTAGCAAAAAAAATCGTTTGTATTCTCATAACTCAAGTTGGATAACTCTGAAATAGTTCAAAAGAAAAGCCTTAGGCATTTCATTTTTTGAGTGGTCTCTAACCCCTTTTTGTTTGTCTCATTTAGAATATATTTGGATTCTTTTTCCTTTATCTGGTTGTCGAGACAATTGAAAACGGCATTTCCTTGTTCCAAAATACTTTCTCTTTGCCGGGAATCGTTGGGTTTAGACATTACTTCGGTGAATTTGAATCATTTCAAAACGACAGCAACATGCCCCTTTTTATGATTTCTTTCTATCAAAAAATCATACGCCCGGTCGATTCCCGCATGATACACTTTTGATCAAAAGAGTTTCACCAATTCCAACAAATTTTCCTTATTTTATTTGAAACTTGCTCGAATTGGATCGTTTCGATTTCTACTGGATCGAAAATTGACTTACGAAGTTGTTCCAACTTATTAATTGGCACTAACCGTAGATCCTTGCCCCTGAGAAATGAATCAATACTTTCTGCTCGAGCTACATCATATACTGTTGACGTTAAACCCCAACAGTATATGATGTCGAGCCAAGAGCACTTTCATTTCTATAGAATAGAAAATGGTGGGTGTAAAAATCCACAACTGATTATGTCTGTCAAGTCGCACGTTGCTTTTTACCACATCGTTTCAAACGAAGTTTTACCATAACATTTCTCTAGTTTGGGACTGATATGTAATTGATTCAATTATGGAATCATGAATAGTCACTTGTTCGACCGTTTCATAGAAATCTATATTTTTTCTTCTTTTATATGAAGTGGTGCTTTCTAAAGTAAAGAAATCTTATCAAGAATGAAATTTCAATGCATTTTTGATAAGATTTCTTTATTAATTTATACATAATTTCTAAATATTAGGAAAAAAGTGCTTTTTATTAAATCTACATTCCATCTTCAAGTAACCTAATAGGTTATATTCAACAATCTCAGACTTCTTCGAATATCAAATAGTCAGAAGAAACGATTCAAATAGTTATTTAATTGAAAACCCCCACCTCATACCAACATCACTATTTGAATAAAGTTTTACTAAGGATCGCATTTGATGATCATAAATAAATCCGCGATTAAAAAAATATAGATTGAAAAAATCGAATTCTTTTTTTTTCATTTCATTATTCTAATAATGTCTATTTATATAGTATAGAAATAATAGGTCTTTCCTGGGACGGAAGGATTCGAACCTCCGAATACCGGGACCAAAACCCGTTGCCTTACCACTTGGCCACGCCCCATTTAGATTTATGTTCGATACTACTAAAGACTAGTATTGTATTGGTTATTCGTCAATTCCAGTCCAAATATCTATGGACTCTATTGTTCCTGGGATTTTGACACGTGTCGATATAGAATTATCTATAGAATAAAACGGAATTTATTGATCATTACATATAATTCAATTAAGATATTGTATGAAAGGATGGTTTCTTCAATTCGCAAAAGAAAATAGATAGACTTTTGATTGGGCGAGTTCAAGTTCAAAAACAACAATTCATTTTGATCGAACCGCCTTTCGTCATTTTTACCGTATACCAATTCTCAAGAATAATATATTTATATTATTATATTAACTCAATCAAAATACAATTATCTCCAAGTCCAATAAAAAAAAAAAAAATGTTTGTTATGCTTAATATCTTTAGTTTGATCTGTATCTGTCTTAATTCCGCCCTTTCTTCGAGTGGTTTTTTCTTAGCCAAACTACCTGAGGCCTACGCTTTTTTGAACCCCATCGTAGATTTTATGCCAGTAATACCCGTTCTCTTTTTTCTATTAGCCTTTGTTTGGCAAGCTGCTGTAAGTTTTCGATGAAATTTTGAATACTGTCATAGACATGATTTATTGGCGAAAAAAATTCTAACAATGGGTAAGATCAGATAAGTCTTACAGTATAGTATGAACTCTCGATTTAACTAATTCTTAGATAGCTTAGAAAAATCTGAATTACCCCATTTCCTCGTTCTGATTCCTTTCATTTATTGGTGTCAAAAGAGGATATGTGGTATAAAAATGGAGAATCTATTCTCTTTTTTTTTCAAAACAATGATCTTGGAGATTGTGTAATGCTTACTCTCAAACTCTTTGTTTACACAGTAGTGATATTCTTTGTTTCTCTCTTCATCTTCGGATTCCTATCTAATGATCCAGGACGTAATCCTGGACGCGAAGAATAAAAAAAGATTCGAAGCGTTGGAATTTGAAAGAACAATAAAATACCGAGTTATCAACGGAAACGGAAAGAGAGGGATTCGAACCCTCGGTACGA